TTCTTATCAAAGAAAGACAGGATTAACCGAGGCTGTTCAAACAGGCATAGGGCAACTAGACGGTATTAACGTAGCAATTGCGGTTATGGATTTTCAGTTTATGGGGGGTAGTATGGGATCCGTCGTCGGGGAGAAAATTACCCGTTTGATTGAATACGCTACTAAAGAATTTCTACCTCTTATTATAGTGTGTGCTTCCGGAGGGGCACGCATGCAAGAAGGAAGTTTGAGCTTGATGCAAATGGCTAAAATATCTTCTGCTTTATATGATTATCAATCAAATAAAAAGTTATTCTATGTACCAATCCTTACATCTCCTACTACCGGTGGGGTGACAGCTAGTTTTGGTATGTTGGGGGATATCATTATTGCTGAACCCAATGCCTACATTGCCTTTGCGGGTAAAAGAGTAATTGAACAAACACTGAATAAAACAGTACCCGACGGTTCACAAGCGGCTGAGTATTTATTCCAGAAGGGCTTATTCGATCTAATCGTACCACGTAATCCTTTAAAAAGCGTTCTGAGCGAGTTATTTCAACTCCACACTTTCTTTCCTTTGAATCAAAATTAAAACATTAAGTTCAATTTTTTTGAGCAAACAAGTAATTAGTTTATCGGAATCCAAGTCAAAATTAGACGAATGGGGTTTTCTTTGTTGACATAAGATCTAATTGTATAAAGAATCAAAAGTCACAGAAAATCGAAAATCCGCCCCCTTTTCTATATTCCTTTTTCTATATTCCTTATTATTGATTTGATCAAGAAGCCTCTATTAACAAGATAAAAGATGAAATTCTTATAATTAGGCAAAAAAAATATCTTCTTCTCGTCATATATAATTAAACTCTAGAAAATATAGAATTTTTTATCTTTCTATATCTTACGATAATCCTATTTTGACTAAGAATCCCTACTGGATGGGATTCTAACAAACCCCTCAATTCAATATAAATAGAATCTAAATAAGTAGAATCTAATTCATTTTTATTCATTTTTAAGAAACTTTTTGCTTAATAAATGAAATTCGAAGACAAGAGCAAAAAATGAATAAAATAAGATATCATCCATATCCTTTCAAATCCTTCATGTAGAAAGTACATTATATACTCACTTAGATAGATACTTATATCTATAGATATTAAGTAATAATAATTTCAATTTAGAATTATCAAATTATAATAAGTAAGATATCCTTATACTTATATATAATAAGATATATATTATATTATAAATTCTAAATAATAATAACAGGTACAAATAGTAAATCGAGGTACCCATTCTATGACAACTCTTAACTTTCCCTCTGTTTTGGTCCCTTTAGTAGGCCTAGTATTTCCGGCAATCGCAATGGCTTCTTTATTTCTTCATGTTCAAAAAAACAAGATTGTTTAGAGCCGATGGCACAAAATCTCATCTCTTTTTTTTTCAATTGACGTTTGTATCATAACACAGATATCCATTTAGCAAAATATGGTATAAATATGGTATAAGCGGCTTCCGCCGAAAAATTCTTATGTCTCCAGAAAATGCTATGTTCTAGCTATTTTCAAATAGACCCGAATCGGCGGATGGCTGAACTGTAACGTTGGTCTATCTATATGTATGTGGCTATCTTTAGTGAGATAATACGAAGGGTATGTTATTAGTTTAGATCTAACCAATTTAATGAATTACTCCTAAAGGTTCACATCAAACTAGTGCTAGTTGATGCGAGTTACTTCGGAAACAAACGGACTAAAGTCAAATTCATTTGGGGTATTCTCTCAATTCCAAAAAAGCAACGGGATCAAGTATGAGTTGTCGATCAGAACATATATGGATAGAACCTATAAAGGGGGCTCGAAAAACAAGTAATTTCTGCTGGGCTATTATCCTTTTTTTAGGTTCATTAGGATTCTTGTTGGTTGGAACCTCGAGTTATCTTGGTAGAAATTTGATATCTTTATTTCCGTCTCAGGAAATCGTTTTTTTTCCACAAGGAATTGTGATGTCTTTCTATGGGATCGCGGGTCTTTTTATTAGCTCCTATTTGTGGTGCACAATTTCGTGGAATGTAGGTAGTGGTTATGATCGATTTGATATAAAAGACGGAATAGTGTGTATCTTTCGTTGGGGATTTCCTGGAAAAAATCGTCGGGTCTTTCTCCGATTTTTTATAAAAGATATTCAATCCGTCAGAATAGAAGTTAAAGAGGGTATTTATGCTCGGCGTGTCCTTTATATGGATATCAGAGGCCAGGGAGCCATTCCATTGACTCGTACTGATGAGAATTTTACTCCGCGGGAAATGGAACAAAAAGCTGCTGAATTGGCCTATTTCTTGCGTGTACCAATTGAAGTATTTTAAGAAATGAGCCGATAAATGAATGCTTTCAGCAGGAGGGCAAAAACGCAAGAATCCTCTTTTTCTAGAACATAACTTAATTGAGGTTTCTTCAGAACATTCATTCGAGTCAAAGCAGACATATATGGAACAAGTATAAAAAAACTCTTTTGGGGATCTTTTATATGTATCGAAATATCCACAACTCAATAAAAAAATAATAATAAACAAATCGAAATATCTCATAATCAACCATTTCGAAATAAGGAATCCCCCCTTTTTCATTGTTGGAATTGAGACTTTAGATTCAGATAGAGCATATCTTGTCATTTTTTCGACGCTTCTTTTTGTGCTCCTTAATGACCAAAAAATTGGATCTCTTATAATGATAACTAGCCAATTTCTGTCGTTTTTTGCCACTCATTTTTCACAATATTTTTCAGAAAATTCCCTCAATTATTCTATCCCTGACTATTCATAGTAAGTTAAAATTTTTCGAAATATTAGAGATTTTTATATAATGATAGAAAAGGAGTTCTTTCGTATCAAAATCTGAATAATATTCATATTCATTATTTAAAGTGGTTTTCGGGGCATTCATCGAAAGGAGATATGTGCTTCAAATTTGACTATAGGGAAACAATATTTTTTGATTATTTATTCATTCGAATTTTTCGTCTATTTTTGTATTTTTTTCTAGATTCAAGGCCTAATTCAAGGCCTAACTACGAAATCACAAATAAAAAATAGTGAATAGATTCATAGGTTCGATAACTTGTAATAGAATTGATGCGTGAGAGAAATAAGAAATATTAGATTACATAGAGTTGACGAATGAGATGGGTTCATTAACAATTCACAGATGAAAAAATGGCAAAAAAGAAAGCATTCACTCCTCTTTTATATCTTGTATCTATCGTATTTTTGCCCTGGTGGATTTCTCTCTTATTTCAAAAAAGTCTGGAATCGTGGGTTACTAATTGGTGGAATACTAGGCAATCCGAAACTTTTTTGAATGATATTGAAGAAAAGAGTATTCTAGAAAAATTCATAGAATTAGAGGAACTCCTCTTCTTAGAGGAAATGATCAAGGAATACTCGGAGACACATCTACAAAACCTTCGTATAGGAATTCACAAAGAAACAATCCAATTAATCAAGATACAAAACGAGGGTCGTATTCATACGATTTTGCACTTCTCGACAAATATAATCTGTTTCATTATTCTAAGTGGTTATTCTATTTTGGGTAATAAAGAACTTGTTATTCTTAACTCTTGGGCCCAGGAATTCCTATATAACTTAAGTGACACAATAAAAGCTTTTTCTCTTCTTTTATTAACTGATTTATGTATCGGATTTCATTCGCCCCATGGTTGGGAATTGATGATTGGCTTTGTCTACAAGGATTTTGGATTTGTTCATAATGATCAAATTATATCTGGCCTTGTTTCCACTTTTCCAGTCATTCTAGATACAATTTTAAAATATTGGATTTTCCGTTATTTAAATCGTGTATCTCCGTCACTTGTAGTGATTTATCATTCAATGAATGACTGAAAAATGATCTACCTAATCCAATTATAATGTTTCTTACTTTGCAGTTGTACCATTGAAAATCCCTTTCTATTTCTACCCATCCCGGAGATTCATCCTATATTCCTATAGATTAATCGAGTCAAATTATTCCAGTAAATAACAGAATCGTGGATAGGAAACTCCATTAGTGACCTACCCCAATTTATTGTAGAAATTTTCGGGATCAATGATTGGACCATGCAAACTAGAAATACTTTTTCTTGGATAAAGGAACAGATTACTCGATCTATTTCCGCATCGCTCATGATATATATAATAACTCGTACATCCATTTCAAATGCATATCCCATTTTTGCACAGCAGGGTTATGAAAATCCACGAGAAGCGACTGGGCGTATTGTATGCGCCAATTGCCATTTAGCTAATAAACCAGTGGATATTGAGGTTCCGCAAGCGGTACTTCCCGATACTGTATTTGAAGCAGTTGTTCGAATTCCTTATGATACGCAACTGAAACAAGTTCTTGCTAATGGTAAAAAGGGAGGTTTGAATGTGGGGGCTGTTCTTATTTTACCAGAGGGTTTTGAATTAGCCCCTCCCGATCGTATTTCCCCCGAGATAAAAGAAAAGATGGGTAATTTGTCTTTTCAGAGCTATCGCCCCAATCAAAAAAATATTCTTGTCATAGGCCCTGTTCCTGGTCAGAAATATAGTGAAATCACCTTTCCTATTCTTTCCCCGGACCCCGCTACTAAGAAAGACATTCACTTCTTAAAATATCCTATATACGTAGGTGGAAACAGGGGAAGGGGCCAGATTTATCCTGACGGGAGCAAAAGTAACAATACAGTTTATAATGCTACAGCATCAGGTATAGTAAGCAAAATCCTACGAAAAGAAAAGGGGGGATACGAAATAACCATAGCGGATGCGTCGGATGGGCGTCAAGTGGTTGATATTATCCCTCCGGGGCCAGAACTTCTTGTTTCAGAAGGCGAATCTATCAAATTGGATCAACCGTTGACAAGTAATCCTAATGTAGGCGGATTTGGTCAGGGAGATGCAGAAATAGTACTTCAAGATCCATTACGTGTACAAGGCCTTTTGTTCTTCTTCGCAGCTGTTATTTTGGCAC